TGCTATGCTGTGCCTGGACTTCAAACAATTTATCTTTAACCATATAAAAGACCTCAACATTATTGGTTGATAGAGAAGAGAATCAAAGTTCATTTACCAATTAGTCACGAAATGCTATAGTTCTTACATAGGATTTCTGAATGAAATCCAATTACGAAGTAATTCGTCGAGATTGTGCACCTTTTGTTCCTATTTCTGCTATAAAAAAGAATACATAAATATAAATAAAGTGCAGCCGGTGAAATCCAACCTATTCTTGAAATACACAACTCGCACACACTCCCTTTCCAAAAAAAATCAATACACCCAGCACTACGCTTAGATTTATTGGATTCGTTGCTAAAATATCGGTATTAAACTCGAAACTACCAGCGGATGGCCAGTGCCCCACGGAAACAAAAGAATCGGTTATATTTTTCATATGCTCTCCCTTTATAGATAGGACTAACAAAGAACACAGAGTTCTTTTTGTATAACTCCGCTTATTATTCTTAATGGAATTTGAGAATTCTCAAATTTCTTAGTTATGGTTATGTTTTTCTTCTTCTCTTTTTTTTTACATTTTTATTCTACGATGAAATGAAACATTAAACAAAAGGATTTGCAAATAAAAGAGCTAATGCCACGACCAGTCCATAAATTGTTAAAGCTTCCATAAAAGCCAGACTAAGCAATAAAGTACCTCGTATTTTACCCTCAGCTTCTGGTTGTCTCGCAATACCTTCTACGGCTTGGCCCGCAGCAGTGCCTTGACCAACCCCAGGTCCGATAGAAGCAAGCCCTACAGCCAATCCAGCAGCAATAACGGAAGCAGCAGAAATAAGTGGATTCATGGTAAGTTCCTCGCACCAAAAAAAGAAATGATTAATGATACAACCAACCAATGAATTAGTACTTAATCTACTTCTTTTTCTACTTCTACTTTTACTATTTACTTTACTACACTTATTTTTTCTTTTTTAATCTTTATCACTAAAATCTATTGGGTCGAAGTAGCTAAAAATTCCAAATGTAATTCAGAATATTACTAAATTGTCAGAACTACTTCGATATACCTTTTTTACTTTCTACTTTATAGAATTCTACTTTATAGAAATATATATGTATATGGTTTTAGTCATTGCGTTTCCTTATTTATAAACTATTCTATTCTTTCTCTTTCATTCAATTCACAATCACAGACAAAATAGAAAAAGGACTTATATGGGAATCCATCTAAATGCAGCAGGCTAGAAAAAAAGAGATAGGAGTAATTACTATCTAACTAATAAATAACATATACTTTTATTTTTCCATAACGTAAATCACCTGCACTTTTTATTCTATTTATTCTATTCAAATTCTATTAAATCGTATTCTGGAACCATTATTCAAAACATACACAAAGTATTGATACTCATAGGCATTAAATATATATGTAGTAGAATCCGCAACCCTTCTTTTCTCTTCCAAATTATGCAATATAATCTATCTTTCTTGATATATACATACATGTAGCTATTTGAATTTTATTCATTGGATTATATTGAACCCCCTGCATTGCTTTATTTGGGATAAGCTTCAAAAAAGACTATTTCGAAAGTTAGTCAATGATGACCCTCCATGGATTCACCTATATAAGCCGCAGCCAAAGTTGCAAAAATAAGAGCTTGAATACCACTTGTAAATAATCCAAGAAACATGACAGGTATAGGAACTACTGAAGGCACTAAAGAAACAAGAACAACAACCACTAATTCATCAGCCAATATATTCCCGAAAAGTCGAAAACTAAGAGATAAAGGTTTGGTGAAATCTTCTAGAATATTAATTGGTAAAAGTATTGGAGTTGGTTGAATGTATTTCCCGAAATATCCCAATCCTTTTTTGCTAAGACCCGCATAGAAATATGCCACTGACGTGGGTAAAGCTAAAGCAACAGTAGTATTTATATCATTCGTGGGCGCAGCTAACTCCCCATGAGGTAACTTTATGATTTTCCAAGGTAAAAGAGCACCTGACCAGTTAGAAACAAAAATAAATAGGAACATCGTTCCTATAAAAGGAACCCAAGGACCATACTCCTCTCCAATCTGAGTTTTGCTCAAGTCTTGAATAAATTCAAGGACATATTCGAAGAAATTCTGACCGTCGGTCGGAATGGTTTGTGGATTCCGAACAGCTATGATGACTGAACCTAATAAGATAGCAATTACAACCCAAGAAGTGATAAGTACTTGGGCATGAATTTGTAAACCTCCTATTTGCCAATATAAATGTTGGCCTACTTCTACACCTGATATATCGTATAACCCTTTGAGTGTTTTAATGGAACATGGTATAACATTCATATTGTCCTCTAACAGAAATCGAACTTAAAAAAAGTAATTATTTTGATTCAACCATCTCTTTCTCAATTCATCTATGTTCATTCATGAATTTCAGTTATGAATCGTAGATTTCGGATACCGAGAAATCACATAAAAAAAATACCAATCATCTTATCTTTTCAATATTATTTGATAGTCAAAACATAGTTCAAACTCCAAAAGATGAAACCCAAAAGAATAACAATCAAATAGAGTTCACCAAAAAGAAACTAATCTTCTTCTTCTTAATGATAAGAGTAATGATAAGATAATCAACCATTTTTGATATAACTAGAACGACCCTCACAAATTGCAGATACTAATTTGGTAAGAATAAATCGAATCGAAGCTATAGCATCATCGTTGGCCGGAATAGAAATATCTGCAAGATCCGGGTCACAATTTGTATCGATTAAACAAATTGTCGGAATACCCAAAATGGCACATTCTCGAAGAACTGTATATTCTTCTTGCTGATCAACGATAATTACAATATCGGGCAATCCCGTCATATATTTGATCCCACCCAGATATGCTTGCAAGGTAGATAACTTTCTCTTCAACATTGCTGCATCTCCTTTGGGGAGACAATTGAGTTTCCCCATCTTTTGTTCTGCTCTTAAGTCCCTGAACTTCTTAAGTCTTGTTTCTGTAGTAGACCAATTTGTTAACATACCACCAAGCCATTTTTTATTAACATAATGACATCGAGCCCTTATTGCTGCTGATGCTACTAAATCCGCTGCTTTCTTTTTGGTGCCAACAATTAAGAAATTTTTTCCCCTACTTGCTGCATCAAAAACTAAATCGCAAGCTTCTGATAAAAAACGAGCAGTTATAGTAAGATTTGTAATATAAATACCCTTACGCTTTGCAGAGATGTAAGGAGCCATTCTAGGATTCCATTTATTAGTACCATGACCAAAATGAACTCCTGCTTCCATCATTTCTTCCAAATTGATGTTCCAATATCGTCTTCCCATTTTCCCACACTTTCTCTTTTTCTTTTTTTTTTCAAAGAGATTCAGTACCCTGTGAAATAAATAATTGTTCCGACGGAACCTTCTACCAGGATTGACCATTGATCTATGACCCAAACCATTAATTTCATTCCTTTCTTTTTATTTCATTGATTACGAAATCCATAATCGGACCAGAGAGTTAAAGTAAAAAGAATGAACCTCTTGTTAAGAATTAGTAAATTATATTACGTAAATGATTGGTCTGATGTCTCATCGAAAGTGTTTGTGGCACAAGAACAAAAGAATTCTCTATGGTATAACAAAATATCTCTCATTTCCAACTCGAATAGATTCTTCCTTTTGATTTTCAAATGAATGTTTTTGTCTTGCTTTGAACGATGTACTAATTTGTTGAATCCGGTACCAACCGGTATAATCCCCCCCAGAACAACGTTCTCTTTCAGACCTTTCAACCAATCAATACGACCTCGTAGAGCAGCTTTTGCTAAAACTCGAGCAGTTTCTTGAAAACTCGCTTCGGATATGAAACTTTGAGTATTCAGAGATGACTTCGTTATTCCCAATAAGATTGCCCGATAACAGATCACTTCGTCCAAAACGCGCCCTGCTCGCTCTGCTCGCAACAATCCAATGAATTCCCCTGGTAAAAAAACATTAGACATTCCATCTTCTGAAACCAAAACTCTTGATGTTACTTGACGTACAATAATCTCTATATGTCTATTATGGATCTGTACCCCCTGGGATCGATAAACCTTTTGGATCTTATTAACCAAAGAGATACGACTTTGGGCTATGGTTAGTTCAGCTCCAATAAAGAATCCCCAGGGGATCCCAAGAATCCTTCGGATACGTTCGTCCCAACCTTCAACTCTTCTTTCGAGGTTCATCGATATTGAATCGATTGAACGAACTTCTAAGATTTGTTCCACTTTTGGAAGACCTTGCGTTATGTCACCAGATCTCGATTTTTCATATATAAATGTAATTAATGTGTCTCCCTCAGAAAAGGTTTCCCCATAATGGCCATGGACAGTTGCTCCTGGAGTTACCAAATAGGGCTTAGCTGATCTTATAACTAAAGAGTCAACATGAACAATGAAAATTTGACCAGATTTCTTTATGCGTGATCCGTATTTCAATAGACATACATTTTCACAAAGGAATTGTCCAAGGCTAATTATTGTCCATGCCTCATCACAAGAATCGTGATGTAGAAAACACCAATTCAAATGGAATGAATTCAAAATGATGTTACTGCATGGATCGGGATTATAAATCCTACTATTTTCATCTAGTAAACAGTATTGAAATGGAAGTACTTGAAGCACTTGGAAAGTCTGTTGAATATTTTCAAGTAAAAAATATTTCTTTAAAAAGACTTGATTATAAGTTCTTAAATAGTAAGATGAACAAAAATTTACTATTTTAGGCACAATAGTACCTAAAGGGCCCAACAAATCCCTAATTGGAGTCATGGGATCCGATCCTTTTGTCACATTATTATATCTCGAAGTATTGAAGGGGCCTATTCGAGAACAATTTGATGATGACAAAATTATGAAAGATTGGCATTCCTTTTTTCGATTCAACAACGTACCAAGAGTTTCCTGATGTTGGGAAAATGATTGAATCTTCACCTTAGAATCAAAAGGATTTCTATGGATAC